TATTTATTCTATTCTGTTCAAAATAATGGAAGAATTCTGTTCGTAAGAACAAAGAGAAGCAGATTTATTCTATACTCGATAAGTACCAATACGCAATGGTGGATTGATACCACTTTCCATGAGAAAATGCGTCCATCCTTATTTATCATTAGAAGGACCTATTCGTAAAAGGTTTGCTTTATTTATTTTTATCTTTCTTTCTGAATTTTTCGAATCTATGGATAAAATAAATATGATAAAGCCAATATTTGACTATTATAAAGACAATATAAAGACAATAAAACCATATTTTTACGTTTCCACATCAAAGTGAAATATAGTATTGAGTTATTTTTTCTTTCAATTCATGCCTATTGGTGTTCCAAAAGTACCTTTCCGAAGTCCTGGGGAGGAAGATGCATCTTGGGTTGACGTATAGTGCGACTTGTCAGATATATTGGGTCGTATGGGATTTCCCCGTTCTCTCCCCCGATCGAGATATCCTCCGTTTCGCCCAAGAAAGAGAAATTGAATCATCAAAAAATTGGAGCGTGAAGCGCAATTAGACGCATTGTTTGGGGGAATTCATCGTACTATTTTCAATTAGAATAATTTATGGTTGGCTTTGGTTGGACTAAAAAAATGAAGTATCCAGGCTCCGTTTAGAAAAAAACCCAATTGGTAATATATCTATGATTACTATGTGTATCATAAACGATTCCTTTTTGTTATTTGTAAAGTCATAACAAAAAGAAATGGTGATGGGAAGATTTGTCCTATATGTGCAAATCAAAATCGGGCGGATCTTTACCCGGAGTAGAGCCTAAACCTAAAAAGGTGAAAGAGGCCCATTCAGGAACAAGAAAATACTGTTTGGATTGAATCCCGATGAAACAATACATCAATGAGAAGTTAATTCGATAAGTTTATTGACTTTTTTCTATTATATTAGAAACAATAAATCAAAATGAGTCTTTATTGAATTGAAAAATCGAAGAAAAAGCCCTTCCGTTAAAAGTCCGAAAAACCTGCTATGAAAAAGAATAGGAAAAAATAAAGAGGACTGTAATCTATACATTGATTCTTTTTTTCGCAATTTTTTTTTTGAACCGTATGCATCAAAAGGTGCATGTACGGTTCCTAAGGGATAGAATTTTACCCTACTCAACCGACTTTATCGAGAAAGATTACTTTTTTTAGGCCAAGAAGTTGATAGCGAGATCTCGAATCAACTTATTGGTCTTATGGTATATCTCAGTATCGAGGATGATACCAAAGATCTGTATTTGTTTATAAACTCTCCTGGCGGATGGGTAATACCTGGAGTAGCTATTTATGATACTATGCAATTTGTACGACCGGAGGTCCATACAATATGCATGGGATTAGCCGCGTCAATGGGATCTTTTATCCTGGTTGGAGGAGAAATTACCAAACGTCTAGCATTCCCTCACGCTTGGCGCCAATGGTTTTTTTTTATTTGAGAGAAAAAAGAAAACTATGCCTTCGCCATATGAATATTAAGTAATAATAGCATGGCACTTCGAATTCGATATGAAAAATTTTTGTATTGTTTTTTTTCAAACCATTTGATTATGTATCGAGAGAGTAGTATGAGATAAAAGAGATTTCCGATTTTCTCTTATCTATCGGAAGTCCAATTCAGCGTTACAAACTTGGTTGTTTTCACGCCGAAGGGCTCTTAACATATTTAAGTTATAAAAAAAGAGTGCAAAAAAACCAAATTTTTCCCTTAGATCAAAAAGAAACTTTGGGATTGCTGAATCAAAGAAAAAAATCTATTTTAAAATAGAAAGCAACGGAGCCATCATAGTATTTTTGAACTCCTCCAAAAGGAAGGGTGGCAATTTGATCATTTACCCATCCGGGGCTAATAGATTCTATTTTTATCTTTCTTGAATGGAAAGTAAGGGTCAATTTGATTGTAGAGCCGTATGCAATGCACAAAAGATGATGCCCGTACGGTTGTTCAATTCTATCTTTTTCCTATTATTCTTTATCTTTCTTTTCTGTTCCTTTCATCACACCAGATAGAGAAACCTTCTATCATCAGGGTAATGATCCATCAACCTGCTAGTTCTTTTTATGAGGCGCAAACGGGAGAATTTATCCTGGAAGCGGAAGAACTGCTCAAACTACGCGAAACCCTCACAAGGGTTTATGTACAAAGGACGGGCAAACCACTATGGGTTGTATCTGAAGACATGGAAAGAGACGTTTTTATGTCAGCAACAGAAGCCCAAGCTTATGGAATTGTTGATCTTGTAGCAGTTGAATGAAAAAAAATGGATTTTGTGCAAATCCGTGATTTTAGATTTTATCTACGAGGTTAACTATATAAATCTATAAATATAAATAAAAAAATTCATAATCATCTGGTTAGGATCAATCTAAACCAACCCATTATGTATATGATTCAACATGCCAACTATTAAACAACTTATTAGAAATACAAGACAGCCCATTCGAAATGTCACGAAATCCCCCGCTCTTGGGGGAT